TGAGTATACCGAATTAGTATAGCTATCCTTCCTATGGCACAGCAATCTAGTTTTGCTTGGTCCCGAAACAGAATTCTTTTTTTCTCTTCTTTGTTCCTTGTCTATAGGTAAGCTATATGTTATTCAAGGCATCAATAGAAAACCCCCAATTTTTTGGGGTCCTGCTTATTTTCATTGGCTTCGGATTAGTAGAATAATTCGGAATAGCGGCCAAGATCTTGGGAAAATCCAAGTTAATGATCAATAGGTTTGGATAAATAATTTAGGAAAGATATTCTCATACTGACACAATATAAGGACAAGTATATGCGAAATCTATCCCTTTTTAGTTAAAAGTTTTCTTCGAATCCAACCTTTCCCTTTAAGGAATTTAATTGGTTAGCATAATTTAATTGGTTAGCATAATATCTAATAAATAGAAAATCGAATAGTGGATAATCTGTTATGAGAGAAAGAAAACATTCTTTGAAGAATCAAGATTCGTAATCAATCCTTGCCTTGTTTGTTGGATTAGGTCTAACTTTCTTGACTAAACTGCAAGCGTGGAACTTTACGAGATGAAATAGGGAAAGACAGAAGATAGAACTTAAAAGGATAATTGAAGTGACTCGTCTTCAAATCAACTTTGGTTGGGGTTCGAAAAAGGAATAAAAATAAAGTAAATTCAAGGAAGAGCTTTCCTTTTTTTAAGGGGCCCCTTGCTCGGGGGGTCGTGGAATGCTTTTCTTCTCCTCTTATTCCATATGGAATACAATCAGTTAAAATAAGAAGGAATAGGGGAATATTCGACTGTTTCAATTCTTTATTTATCTTATATTCCAAAATTATCCCGAAAATCCAATTTAATTTTTCAATGGGGTTAGATGATCTAGTTCTTAATATTATTACTTTAAAGAACTGACAGATTCCACAACAAATCTCTTGATTCGGAATTAGAGACTCATGTCCCATCTGATGAATCGATTTTCTTTTACACTTCTGTATCTCACTCTATCTTGTTTTTTAGTATTATCTAAAATAACCGATGAATTCTGAATTTTCCATAACTTAGGTAAGTGCTTTACCAACATATGTAGTGTAGTAAAAAAATAAATGGAATTTAACCCTTTCATGCTTACTATAACTAGTTATTTCGGTTTTCTACTGGCTGCTTTAACTATAACCCCAGCTCTATTTATTGGCTTGAACAAGATACGTCTTATTTGAAATGAATTGAATGAATAAGTCAGAAAAGAAAAATCTTTCTTTTGGATTCCTGGTATTCTACGACTCTTTTCCACACTAATTATCAATTCTTTTCTTGGTCATTGAGATTCGTGGATAATTTAGACTACTATTTAGGGATAGATCGTACCTCTTTTTTTTTATCCCCTCGAACAAATCGAAATGATTGAAGTTTTTCTATTTGGAATCGTCTTAGGCCTAATTCCTATTACTTTAGCGGGATTATTCGTGACTGCGTATTTGCAATACAGACGTGGGGATCAGTTGGATCTTTGATTGAGTAATATTTCTTTTTTGATTGACCTCCTCCAGACCAGAGAGGAGGTCAAATTGGAGTTGCAATTCAACTTTGTTTTGTTAAGTTATTTTACTCTGCTTCGACATAAGATAGATGAAATCACGCTCTGTAGGATTTGAACCTACGACATCGGGTTTTGGAGACCCGCGTTCTACCGAACTGAACTAAGAGCGCTTTCATTCAAAAAGAAAACCCTTTTCTACTCCTAACGTGTCTCACGTACGTATAGTATCCACAAATTCAAGTTATACCCACTTTAATCGATCTCCTCGCTACTGCCCATAAAGAAGAAAGAAGTAATAGGTAGGGATGACAGGATTTGAACCTGTGACATTTTGTACCCAAAACAAACGCGCTACCAAGCTGCGCTACATCCCTTTTCCAAATTGTTGTATAATGGCATTGTACACAATTCCTGTCTTGTTTTCCACATCGTAATTTTCTTCTCTTTCTCTATCTATATAGAACCTTCTTGTCATTTCTTCTTTTTGGTCTCATATAATCAAGGAATGGTATACATCTAAAATCCTATCTAATTTCACCTATAAAAGAAAGATTACTATTCCTTGGTAATGTATAGGAAGAAGGGGTCATCTTTTTCTTTTTTAGGGGTAGGAAAATCTCGTCTATACCGTTCATTCTATATATAGAATATTGATTTTGTTTTTTTAGTTAGGAATTTCGCCTAAACAAAAGAAATACAAATGATCTTGGGCAAGAGTATCTGATCATATATGTATTCCAATAAGGAAGGAGGATTTTCAATGCGGGATATAAAAACATATCTCTCTGTAGCGCCCGTGCTAAGTACTCTATGGTTTGGGGCTTTAGCAGGTTTATTGATAGAAATTAATCGTTTATTCCCAGATGCTTTGTCATTCCCTTTTTTTTAATTCTAGTTATTGCTATGCGAGGAATTCTTCGTGACATGACGCAAATTTTCCCTTTTTCAATCTTTTTTTTTTTTAGTATAGGAAGGAAAAAGAAAGAAAAGATGGATTGGGTTGAACCTCAGAGTCATGAAAAATTCGGCAAATCCCATTTTGGAAAACAGAAATTCAATCAAAAGCGGTATCCAAGCTAAGTCAGGCCTCAGAAATCAGAGCATAGAAAGAGGCTGGGCTGGCTACTTAAATGAAAGGATTTCGAAGCAAAATCCTTGCTAATTCGACAAGGATTGTATTCTTTAATTATTTCTCTATTTTTTATTACTTAATTTAAGAATTTTAAAAATTTTTTATTCGAATGGATTTTATTCTTCTTCTTGGGATTCCAAATAGAAGAATAACAGAATAAGTAGAAGAATTAAGTTAAGTCAATCCAAAAAAGAAAGGAGGTTCATGGCCAAGGGGAAAGGTGTTAGAATCAGAGTTATTTTGGAATGTATCAGTTGTGTTCGAAAAGGTGCCAATGAGGAATCGACGGGGATTTCTAGATATAGTACTCAAAAGAATCGCCACAATACACCCGGACAATTAGAATTAAAAAAATTTTGTCGTTATTGTCGCAAGCATACGACTCATGACGAAATAAAAAAATAGGAGCATCGTGTGTTCGATCTTTCCAAAGAACAGATTTAATATATAGAACATAGATAGAATACAAAATACAAATCAATTCATTTGATTTCAGGTAGATATTATTTCATATGTATAGAGGGTATTCATATACTATATATGAATCAAATAATAATATGAATCAAATAATATATGGACCAAAGAAAGACTACTTCTTCTGGATCCAAAATTAATAAAATAAAGAAATCTTTTTTTTTTCAATTTTCAAATAAAGAATAAATCATGTATACATCTAAACAACCTTTTCATAAATCTAAGCAAACTTTTCATAAATCCAAGCAAACTTTTCATAAATCCAAGCAAACTTTTCGTAAATCCAAGCAAACTTTTCGTAAATCCAAACAACCTTTTCGTAGGCGTCCTCGGATTGGCCCGGGGGATCGAATTGATTATAGAAACATGAGTTTAATTAATCGATTTATTAGTGAACAAGGAAAAATATTATCGAGACGAATAAATAGATTAACCTTGAAACAACAACGATTAATTACTCTTGCTATAAAACAGGCTCGTATTTTATCTTTCTTACCATTTCGTAACTATGAGAATGAGAAGCAATTTCAAGCCCAGTCAATTTCAATAATTACTGGTCCTAGACCCAGAAAGAATAGACATATTCCTCAATTAACGCAAAAGTTCAATTCCAATCGAAACTTAAGAAACTCCAACCAGAATTTAAGAAACAACAATCGGAACTTAAGTTCCGATTGTTGATGTTTTATTCGAAAGGGCCAGACCTATATAAAGAAAGTAATCCAGTTTTGATTCTTGTGTTTGTTATAAGAAAGAAAAATGGGGAAGAATAAATAGTTTTTTTATTTATTGCAACATGCTCGTTGATTCCTACCACTTAATCTTAATTTATTGTATCTTCCCGGAGTTCCCTCTCCGGGAATTCGGTTTTAATTATTCCTGTATATTACTTTTTTATCCATTTAATTGAGGATCTTTATTTTATTGGAAATCGTGTAAAGATTATTTGGATTTGATACAGCTACTTGTGCAAGCATTTTACGATTAAGAATCAATTCCTTCTTGTACAGATTGTGTATTAATTTACTATAACTATCGAATACTTTATATATCCGCGTTGCTGCGTTTATCCGAGTGATCCACAAACGACGAAAATCCCTCTTTTGCCTGCCTCTATCTCGATGAGAGGAAACAAAAGCTCTTCTTACTTGTTGAGTAATCATTCGATTAAGTCTTAAATGAGCCCCTCTAAAGTTTGAGGCAAATGAACGCATTTTTGTTCGTCGTCTCCGAGCTATATATCCTCGCGGAACTCTGGTCATTGAATCAAATTAACCTTAATGAATAACTAATGATTTTTCTTCTTTTAGCCATCCTTTTTCCCATTAATAACAAAACGAATTATTCCGATATATAAAATATTAATTCCAATGGCTTTTGCTACTGTAACCTTCCCAACCACGATTTTTTATTCTATTCTCTTCAGTTATTTCGCATAGAAATAACAAATTCTAACGATACTCAAAAAAATAGTGGGTTCCATCGTTTCTATGGTTCCCTTTTAAACGGTGAGGCCCTCTCTATACACCGGAGCCCTTTCTTTCATTTCATCAAAAGGTATTGTGAACTTGTATAGTTCACATTCTTTGGCTCTACCTATCCATTATAGAGTAAATAGCTCTTTTCACAATAAGAGTTATCCATACAGTGACGGCATTTAATTATGAAAGTTGGCTAAGTAGCTGACCCTGTTAGTCCGTTCTTTTAAGATAAAGGAGCATAAGCCTTTTTCTTTTTATTACTATTTCCTCCGCTTAATGGATAACCATTTTCTACCAATGGGGGAATTGCTTCTTAATTTCCAATTTAGATGATTGGATTTGCACCAAAGGAAACCAGAAATTCCATATACCATAGAAATCTAGGATAGAGAAGCTCTATCCTATTCATTGGTACCGATCATGGATACTTCAAAAATTGTCTTATTTGTTTGAACTCATGATCTGAACGAGTCGCACATACACCCTAGCACATGTTCCTCGACGCTGAGGACATCCCTTAAGCGCGGGCGATTTTCTAGCATTTCGTATTGGCTGTCTTGCGTTTCTAATAAGTTGTTTAACCGTTGGCATGTCGTATGTATATAGAAAAAAAAAGGATTGGTTTAGATCGATCTTAACCTGATGATTGATCATCATGAAGTATTTCTATTTTCTATTAAATCGCAGAAAACCTGAATTTAGGTTTGAAATAAATTTACAAGAAATCCGGCCACTACCAATCCTTAAACATTTCTGGAAACCACACTGGATCAGTATCGCAGTGCTCGTCAATCATTTCATCCCCTACAATATCGACAAGTCCATAAGCTTTGGCTTCGTCTGCTGACATAAAAACATCCCTTTCCATGTCTTCGGATACAACCCAAAAAGGCTTGCCTGTTCTTAGGGCATAAACCCTTGTGATCATTTCGCGAACTTTGTGTAACTCTTCCACTTCTAGTAAAAATTCTGGTGTCCTTGCCCGATAATAAGCACTAGCAGGTTGGTGAAGCATAATCCTCGCGTGAGGGAATGCTATACGCTTGGTGGGTTCGCCTCCAAGCAGAATGAAGGATGCCATGGACGCAGCCATTCCGAGGCATATTGTATATATATCTGGTGTCACCGTTTGCATCGTATCAAAAATTGCCATTCCTGAGATTAGCCACCCGCCTGGGGAGTTTATAAACAAAAAAATATCACTAATTCCATCTTCTATACTGAGATATACCATGAGACCTGTAATATGATTCGTGACCTCGCAACGAATCTCTTGACCTAAAAAAAGTGTCCTTTCTCGATACATAACATTGTATAAGTCAACCCAAGTCGCTTCTTCATCTCCGGGAATCCGGTAAGGTACTTTTGGAACACCAATGGGCATATTAGATTAATATTATTAAATTTAAGTAAGAAAACTACACTTTAATATGGAAACGTAAGAATAGAAGAGAAAGAAAGAATCCGCAGTTTATTGTCTTCATTTTTTTTTTTTCTTATTCTATATGAATACTATAGATTCTATTAATACGTAGATTGAAATAATACATATAAGGAAGGTAAGACAGATTGAATAAAGAAAAAGGAATCGGTGATTGGAATGATAAACAAAGAGGGATAGGGATCTATTCTTCGTTTTTTCCAAATAGGCCAAGCTACCCATTGCATATTGGCACTTATCGAGTATAGAATAGATCTGCTTCTCTTTCTTCTTACGAACAGAATTGGCTTCTTATTTTTAATGGAATGAAATAAATATTCACGCTTTCTGACACAGAATCCCCTAGAGGGGTTAGGTACATAGGATATGGATAGTCTTTTCCAATGCGATAAAATAAAGCGACATCGTGTCTATTTTTCTTTGCTAAAGGGGTATTTCCATGGGTTTGCCTTGGTATCGTGTTCATACTGTTGTATTGAATGATCCGGGTCGATTGCTTTCGGTGCATATAATGCACACAGCTTTAGTTTCTGGTTGGGCCGGCTCGATGGCTTTATATGAATTAGCGGTTTTTGATCCCTCTGATCCTGTTCTGGATCCAATGTGGAGACAAGGTATGTTCGTCATTCCCTTCATGACTCGTTTAGGAATAACCAATTCGTGGGGTGGTTGGAGTATTTCAGGAGGAACTGTAACGAATCCGGGTATTTGGAGTTATGAAGGTGTGGCAGGTGCGCATATTGTGTTTTCTGGCTTGTGTTTCTTGGCAGCTATCTGGCATTGGGTATATTGGGACCTAGAAATATTCTGTGATGAGCGGACAGGAAAACCCTCTTTGGATTTGCCCAAGATCTTTGGAATTCATTTATTTCTTGCAGGGGTGGCTTGCTTTGGCTTTGGCGCATTTCATGTAACGGGTTTGTATGGTCCTGGGATATGGGTGTCCGATCCTTATGGACTAACTGGAAAAGTACAAGCTGTAAATCCAGCGTGGGGTGTAGAAGGTTTTGATCCTTTTGTTCCGGGGGGAATAGCTTCTCATCATATTGCTGCGGGTACATTGGGCATATTAGCGGGCCTATTCCATCTTAGTGTCCGTCCGCCTCAACGTCTATACAAAGGATTACGTATGGGCAATATTGAAACTGTACTTTCCAGTAGTATCGCTGCTGTTTTTTTTGCAGCTTTCGTAGTTGCCGGAACTATGTGGTATGGGTCAGCAACTACCCCAATCGAATTATTTGGGCCTACTCGTTATCAGTGGGATCAGGGATACTTTCAGCAAGAAATATATCGAAGAGTTAGCAATGGGTTAGCCGAAAATCTTAGTTTATCAGAAGCTTGGTCTAAAATTCCCGAAAAATTAGCCTTTTATGATTATATTGGTAATAATCCGGCAAAGGGGGGATTATTCAGAGCAGGCTCAATGGACAACGGGGATGGAATAGCTGTTGGATGGTTAGGACATCCCGTCTTTAGAGATAAAGAAGGACGCGAGCTTTTTGTACGCCGTATGCCTACTTTTTTTGAAACATTTCCGGTTGTTTTGGTAGATGAAGAGGGAATTGTGAGAGCGGACGTTCCTTTTAGAAGAGCAGAATCCAAATATAGTGTTGAACAAGTAGGTGTAACGGTGGAGTTCTATGGTGGCGAACTTAATGGAGTAAGTTATTCTGATCCTGCTACTGTAAAAAAATATGCGAGGCGTTCCCAATTAGGGGAAATTTTTGAATTAGATCGGGCTACTTTGAAATCGGATGGTGTTTTTCGCAGCAGTCCAAGGGGTTGGTTCACTTTTGGTCATGCTACCTTTGCTTTGCTCTTCTTTTTCGGACACATTTGGCATGGCGCTAGAACCTTGTTCCGAGATGTTTTTGCTGGTATTGATCCAGACTTGGATGCTCAAGTGGAATTTGGAACATTCCAAAAAGTTGGAGATCCAACTACAAGGAGACAAGCAGTCTGATACCACATTGCTATGGTATCTTTCATCTCTCTTTTTTGATTTGACATGGGAAACATCTCCCATCCTTTCTTTGACTCTTTTTCTTTCTTTATCTTTATATGGGAAAAGATCCCAAATGACAAATGAATAGGTGTGGAAGTTATAATTGTAAATAAACCACGATCGAATCTATGGAAGCATTGGTTTATACGTTCCTTTTAGTTTCGACTTTAGGGATAATTTTTTTCGCTATCTTCTTCCGAGAACCACCTAAGGTTCCGACTAAAAAAATGAAATAATTTCATTGAAGTAAGAAGTCTCCCAGATGGGGAGACTTCTTACTTCAATTAGTCCCCGTGTTCTTCGAATGGATCTCTTAATTGTTGAGAGGGTTGCCCAAACGCGGTATATAAGGCATACCCAGTAAAGCTTACAAGTAAACCAGATATGGAGATGGCGACTAAAGTTGCTGTTTCCATTTTTATAGAATTTCAAGATTACAATGGATCTACGAAAAGATCTTGTATTTACAACTACAACGGAATAGTATACAAAGTCAACACCAATGATTAAATAGAATTTATGGCTACACAAACCGTTGAAGATAGTTCTAGACCTGGGCCAAGACGAACTCGCGTAGGTAGTTTATTGAAACCCTTGAATTCAGAATATGGGAAAGTAGCTCCGGGTTGGGGGACTACTCCTTTTATGGGGGTCGCAATGGCTTTATTCGCGATATTCCTATCTATCATTTTAGAAATTTATAATTCTTCTGTTTTACTGGACGGAATTTTAATGAATTAGGTTTCTACTAACTAAAACTACGAAGTCATTGTTTTTCCATCCAAAAAAGCCTTTCTACTTTAAGCTATACATTTCTAGACATTCTGGTAGTTCGACCGTGGAATTTTTTTGTTTTGGTATCTCTGGAATATGAGTGTGTGACTTGTTAGAATGGATCCTATTGATAATACATAGAAAGGGCCTGTTATCTCTATCAAGATGATTCTAATTCGTCGGATATTTTTTATTCTAGTATCTGGAACACGAAATAGATAGAGTGGATCAAGAAAAAAAATGGAACTATGATTCATACTCACTATTCAGACCTCGCAACCAGACTTCAAAAAATTCAAGTAGTTTTTAATAAAAAAAGAAATTTTCTTCCTTCCAATTTTGTTTGCCCAAAAGACAACTTTTTTTTCTCTCGATTTTGTCGAGTTATTACACGGATTCAATAAATGATCATCAAGCGGTTCTTATTCGAAGAACCCTTGCCTTTTGGTTAGCTTGAGACTCAATCATCGTGGCTCTAGTATGAATCTAAGGTTTTAATTGAACTGATTCATAGGATCGCAACAAGATAATTTCTATCAGAAAACTACTAGAATTTTTGCTTTATTTATTTACTAGTAAAACAAGAGTAAATCTGCATTACGCAAAAAAAAAAGAAATCCAAAATAGGGAAGAGAAAAGTCAAGAAGCCTCTAATGACCAACATAAGGGAAAGAAAGAAAGACAGATGAGCCAACTTGAGATTTTTTGGCATTATCATCACAAAGAATAAGTTCTGGATTTTTCTTATTTCATATCTTCAAGGCAAATCGACCCAATCCAGTGGCTGATGAAGTTTTGAACCTTTTTTTTCTAATATCCGTTGAAAATTTGTGTGTTTCTGCTTGAGCCGTACGAGATGAAATTTTCATATACGGTTCTCGGAGGGGGACTCGGGTTAGTTACCTATCTCAATAAAGTATATGATTGGTTTGAGGAACGTCTTGAGATTCAGGCAATTGCGGATGATATAACTAGTAAATATGTTCCTCCTCATGTCAACATATTTTATTGTTTAGGGGGAATTACACTTACTTGTTTTCTAGTACAAGTCGCTACCGGTTTTGCTATGACTTTTTACTACCGCCCAACCGTTACAGAGGCTTTTTCCTCGGTTCAATACATAATGACCGAGGCCAACTTTGGTTGGTTAATCCGATCAGTTCATCGATGGTCAGCAAGTATGATGGTTCTAATGATGATCCTGCACGTATTTCGTGTGTATCTCACAGGTGGATTTAAAAAACCCCGCGAATTAACTTGGGTGACAGGTGTGGTTTTGGGTGTATTGACTGCATCGTTTGGTGTAACTGGTTATTCTTTGCCTTGGGATCAAATTGGTTATTGGGCAGTCAAAATTGTGACAGGTGTACCTGAAGCGATTCCGGTAATAGGATCGCCTTTAGTGGAGTTATTACGTGGAAGTGCTAGTGTGGGCCAATCCACTTTGACTCGTTTTTATAGTTTACATACCTTTGTACTGCCTCTGCTTACTGCCGTATTTATGTTAATGCACTTTCCAATGATACGTAAGCAAGGTATTTCGGGTCCTTTATAGGGAAGCCATATCATAGAGAAAGATAATTCTAATTTTCATATATCATATCGGGTAGGTTGTGGTATTTCATTGCTACAAACATGGGTTATTGTAAAATAAGACATGTCATTTGGATACTTTTCTTCAACTCCGAAGTATTTTGATACAAATAGTTGAAGTTCATTTTATGAAAGAAAATAAGGCGGATTATGGGAGTGTGTGACTTGAATTATTGATTTGGCCATGCAGATAAAGAATTGGATCTGCCACATTAGAATTCACAACCAAAGGTGTCTCCGCATCCAATCAACACGTAAGTCCCCTATCTAGGAAGGATAGGCTGGTTCACTTGAGGAGAATATTTTTTATGATCATACCCCAACCATGTCATCCATGAACAGGCTCCGTAAGATCCCATAGAGTAGAAATAGAATAAGTCATGTGACATGATCCAATTCTCTATTTATTACACTTACTTTTTTTATTATAGTATGGAAATGCATTCATTTTCTTTGCATCGATTGCGATCCGCAATACTATCGGAGTAAAAGAAGGTATCTAAAGAAGAACGTAGGCTAGACTTTTTGATTTTTTATTAGTAACAAGTAAATACTTTGTTTGGACGTAAGAAACTTGCGATATTGAGGGGATAAACACCAACTAATCAAGAGACATGAGACAATCCACAAAGCAATTGATCATGATCAAATTTGCAAGCCAACTTGGATATTGAGCATTTACCCATAAGAATAAGATTATTTTCAATAAGTAGTTGTAGGTGCAACTTCGGAAAAGAGAATCTGATAAAGCTTTTCTTACCTAGAGTCATTGAGTCATTATATACCTTATTCTATTATGGATCTTCCACGGTCTTTTTTCTTTCATTCTTGCTCGAGCCGGATGATGAAAAATTCTCATGTCCGGTTCCTTTGGGGGATGGATCCTAAAGAATTCACCTATCCCAATAACAAAGAAACCTGACTTAAATGATCCTGTATTAAGAGCAAAATTAGCTAAAGGGATGGGACATAATTATTACGGGGAACCCGCGTGGCCCAACGATCTTTTATATATTTTTCCAGTAGTAATTCTAGGTACTATTGCATGTAATGTAGGTTTAGCGGTTCTCGAGCCGTCAATGATTGGTGAACCGGCGGATCCGTTTGCAACTCCTCTGGAAATATTACCCGAGTGGTACTTCTTTCCCGTCTTTCAAATACTCCGTACAGTACCCAATAAGTTATTGGGCGTTCTCTTAATGGTTTCTGTGCCAACGGGCTTATTGACAGTACCCTTTCTAGAGAATGTCAATAAATTCCAAAATCCATTTCGTCGCCCAGTAGCTACGACCGTTTTTTTAATCGGTACTGCAGTAGCTCTTTGGTTAGGTATTGGAGCAACATTACCCATTGAAAAATCCTTAACTTTAGGTCTTTTTTAGGGATTTTTCAGGTTGATTCATTCAACCGTGAAGTACCGTGCATAGGTATCTAGGAAATAGTTACTTCCAAGTGAATCTTCCCTAGATACCTAAAATCCATTTTATTATGATCCATTTCGCGAAAATATAGATTGTGCCAAAGATGCAAAATTGTTTTCTTTTTTCTTTTTATTCTAACTCGAAAAAGAAGAAGAGGCAAAAATTGCAATGGATTTAAAACGAGAACTTATTCTTAGGTAAATCGATTGGGAGATGCTTCTCTAGAGTGTCCCATATCTGTTTTCCATCTTCCATACGAAAACTGTCAATTCTCATAAGATCTTCTTCAGTCTTACTCAAAAGGTCCAATAGTGTATGTATATTGGCCCTTTTGAGACAATTATACGTTCTAGAAGGCAATTCTAATTGATCAATAAAAATACAATTCAATGGAATTCCTTTTTTGTTTTTCTTTAGATTAGTTAATCTTTTTTGAAAGGTTAAAAGGGGTGGAGTAAACCTGTTTTTATTTTCTTCGAAACTAGTGCCCTCTTCCTCCGCGTGTAGAAAAGGAAGAAATAAATCAATCAAATTACGAGAAGCCTCATAAAGCGCTTCCTTAGGGGTTAAACTTCCATTCGTCCATATTTCTAGAAAAAGTATCTCGTGTTTTTCATTTCCATTCCCACAAGAAAAAATACTATAATTCACATTTCGAATAGGCATGGATACAGCATCTATGGGATAACTTCCATCTTGAGAGTTCTTTCTGAGTTCCGTGTGATATCCGCGATCTCTCTTGATCTGTAACTCAATACAGAAATCAATGGGCTCTGTCAAGTTAGCTATAGGTTGTGCCGTATCAACGATCTCTACGGAAGGTGGTAAGATGATATCTTGAGCAGTTATGTATCTAGGACCTTTGACGCAAATTGATGCGTCTCTAACTCCATAGAGATTACTTCTCAATACAATTTCTTTCAAATTTAGTAAAATTTCTTGTACGGATTCTTCAATACCAGCTATTGTAGAATATTCGTGTGGCACGCTCCCAAATTTTGCACGTGTGATACATGTTCCTTCTATTTCTCCAAGTAAAGCTCTTCGCAAGGCAATACCGACGGTATCCGCTTGACCTTTTCTAAGCGGGGACAAAATGAAACGACCATAATAAAGACGCTTACTATCTACTCTTGATTCAACACACTTCCACTGTAGTGTTTGAGTGGATCCTGCTACCTCCTCTCGAACCATAATAGACTAGTATTATTATTTGATCATTGAATCGTTTATTTCTCTTGAAAGCGTTTTAATTCTTTTACAGACGTCTTTTTTTAGGAGGTCGACATCCATTATGCGGCATAGGTGTTACATCGCGTATACAACTTAATCGTACACCACTTTTAGCAATGGCTCGTAATGCGGCATCTCTTCCACTACCAGCACCCTTTACCATAACTTCTGCTCGTTGCAAACCCACTGTACGAATAGCATCTACTGCTGTTCTTTGACCAGCATAGGGTGATGCTTTTCTTGAGCTTTTGAATCCACAAGTACCCGCGGAGGACCAGAAAACCACCCGACCTTGCGGGTCTGTAACAGTTATAATGGTATTGTTGAAACTAGCTTGAACATGAATAACTCCTTTTGTTATTCTACGTGCACTTTTCCGTAAACTAAAACGCGCATTCCTACGCAAACCAATACGCACTCTCCTACGTGAACCAATTTTTGGTATAGCTTTTGTCATATTTTATTATCTCATAAATATGAGTTAGAAATAACAAAAAGAAAAAAAGATACAAAGATATCCGTTTCAGGGTAAAATATATCCTTTACTTTAATTATTAATTATTTTATTTGGAATTTGGACGTTTCCGCGGGTACTTTTTTTACTTTTTAGAAAGTAAAGTTCTTTTTCGAAAGATTACCCCTGCCTTTGTTTATGCTTCGGATTGGAACAAATGACTCTAATTCGTCCACGCCTACGAATCAGTCGACATTTTGTACAAATTTTACGAACGGAAGCTCTTATTTTCATATTTCCTTATTCCTTTCTTAAACTATGAATCTAATCTTTGGGAAAAAATGAGTCTCTTCGCTTGAATTTTGGAACTTTGAATTTATTACCCTAGAAAAAAGAAAAACCTAATCCTTTGAATCTTTGGTATCCTTCAAATCTTCGGTATCCTTCAAATCTTCGGTATCCTTCGAGTCTTCGGTACGCTTCGAATCCTTATGGGGAAGTCTATAAATTATACGTCCTTTGCTTGAATCATAACGACTTACTTCAATTTTGACCCTATCCCCCATCAGTATTCGTATAGAACTAGACCGGATCTTTCCTGAAATATAGCCCAGGATGATGGTGTCATTCTCTAGGCGAACGCGGAACATTCCGTTGGGTAGGGCTTCCGTAACTAAACCTTCGAAAGTGACTTTTGCTTCTCTCGGGTTTTTTTTTTCTCTCCTATTTTTTTTTTCTGTCATATTTTTTTTTCTCCTATTTTTCTATTTTGATTTTCAAATAAAAAAAAACGTTGTATTTTTATTTGAAAAATAGGAAGTTCGAGATAGAATTCGAGTACTATAGGAGGGGCGATTACCATATATAACATAAGACTTCTCCCCCAATTCTGTTTAGTCGAGCTTCTCGATCTGTCATTATACCTCGAGAAGTAGAAAGAATAGCAATTCCCATTCCGCCCAAAACTTTAGGAATTCCTTGATAGTTGGCATAAATTCGTAAGCCGGGTCGGCTGATACGTTTTAAAAAGGTTCTAGTTCTATATATTCCTTTTCTAGTCTTTCTCTTTTGATGTCGCAAAGTTGAAACCAAGAAATATCTGTTACTTTCCTGATGTTTCCGAACACTTTCAATAAAACCCTCTCGTAGAAGTATTTTAACAATGTTTTCGGTAATATTTGTAGATACTACTCGAACTGTTCCTTTTTTATTCATGTCCGCGTTTCTTATAGAGGTTAGTAAATCAGCAATAGTGTCCTTGCCCATAAGACTCTAATTCTAGGTTCCTCCTAATTTTTCTATAATCAACATGTTTTCTTTTTTTTTCTTTTACTTTACTTTTGGATTTTAAAGCATATACGTGAGACATAATCTACTAATTTTTTCTTTGATCTATATCTCGCCTACTAGTATTTATAATACTTCAGGAGCTAATGAAACTATTTTAGTAAAATTCAATTCTCTCAATTCCTCGGCGATCGCGCCAAAAACTCGAGTTCCTTTTGGATTTCCTTTTTGATCAATGATAACCGCTGCATTGTCATCATAGCGTATTATTATACCGTCTTCGCATTTGAACTCTTTACATGTACGTACAATTACAGCTCGAATTACTTCGGATCTTTCTAGAGGCATTTGGGGCACTGCGTCTTTGATTACAGCAACAATAACATCACCAATACGAGCATATCGCTGATTACTAGCAGCTCCTATGACTCGAATACACATCAATTTTCGAGCTCCACTGTTATCTGCTACATTTAAAAGGGTCTGAGGTTGAATCATATTATTTTGATTTCAATTTGTTATTTCTATGCAAAAGGATGAAATAAATATTGTCTTTCCATAAAAAAAAACCAGGTTTTTTTTATCTTCAATACTCCTTTTTTTGGATGCTATATCTCTAATCGAAGAAATTGACTTCGTATGGGCATTTTACTGGCAGCTATGGAGATAGCTGCTCTAGCTACAGTTTCGGATACTCCGCCCATTTCATAAAGTATTCGACCTGGTTTAACAACGGCTACCCAATATTCGGGGGATCCCTTTCCTGAGCCCATACGTGTTTCTGTGGGTCTTAGTGTAACCGGTTTGTCGGGAAATATACGTACCCATATTTTTCCACCACGACGTGCATATCGTGTCATTGCTCTTCGTCCTGCTTCTATCTGTCTCGACGTGATCCAAGCGGGTTCAAGTGCTTGCAGAGCATATCTACCAAAACAAATACGATTGCCTCGGCAGGATTTTCCCTTCATTCTTCCTCTATGTTGTTTACGAAATCTGGTTCTTTTGGGGTTATAGTCGATGGTTCTTTCTTAGTTCCATCTCTACTGCAAAACTGGACATGAGAGTTTCTTCTCATCCAGCTCCTCGCGAATGAAATGAGAAAGCGTGCAAATTTCTCTAATTCCATAATATTCCAAAATATTATGGATAGATGCACATTAATAGATAATAGAAAAAGTTAGGGTTTTTTTAATATTGAATTTGTTAAAATAGAAAAATATATAGTCAAGAAAGAAGATCTAGAATATATCTAGATGTGTGTGTCTATTTATCTATATTCTATATTTATAGATAATGTAATCTTTCTTAAACTTAAAAAAAAAATCTCCTTATTTTGACTCTTATTGAATCGCGGGAAAGTATTCTAATTCAATAAAGATTTCGCGGGCGAATATTTACTCTTTCCTGTCTTATTTGTTAATTTATAACCTTACCAAATAAGGCAATTTTTTTGGTTTGTTCCGCCATCCCACCCAATGAAGTCTTAGGATTCTTTTCAATAAAATCCTATGCAGTCATAGGTTCTGTCGTTCCCACTACTTCTCCTTTAATGGTTAGGTCTGAATCCCACAATGGAGCTTTCCAAAAATTTCTTTCCGAGTCAATTTTCTCAGTTTTATTAACCCGGGCCGCTCTTTATTTTATTATTGCTTAAAATTTCTATTTTTTGTTTCAAGTTACGATTTCGAATTCTCTGTTATTTTTATTATATTGATGCTTTATCACATTGCCTTTTATGATGTAACTCATAGACCATACATATTGGAATCCTATATCTTTCTTATTCTTCTTCCTTCTTTCTATCATCCCTCCTTTTATCCACATCCCTTTAGTTTTGCTTCACAACCTAGAATCCGTTTTCTTTTTTAGAGAAAAAATTGCAGTTGCTACAACTATATGATAGATCTACTCATTTATGATAGATGTATTTATTCATATAGTGACTGTTTCTTAGTTAGGATCTCGACAATACGAAGCAATAGGTTGGTTATTAGTTAATTTTCTATAATTACTAAGTTTTTTCTTTTTCTATTTATAGTAGGGTTCAGTCAATTTTTTTTGAATCTCCATTTTTGACTCTAAAGAAAAAACTAACGAGTCACACACTAAGCATAGCAATTATATTAAAAGATTTATCAATTTTCATTAAATCTTATAGAAAGAGGTAGAATTTCTTCTTTTTTTTCAGGGATTTCAGGAAAAATAAGGCTCTTGTCATTTTTTATTCTATTACTGAACAGAATGGGAAGACAAGGCTAGTTATTCTTCGTCTACGAATATCCAAATTTTTACACCTAATACTCCATAGATAGTTCGAATTGGATAGCAGCAATAATCAATTTTAGCGCGAATTGTTTGGAGGGGAAGTCTACCCTTTTTGATGCATTCGGCACGTGCAATTTCTTTCCCTGCGAGACGACCTGCAATTTTTACTTTTACCCCCCTTATATCTGCTTTTTTAGTTAATTCAATGGCTTTTTTCATTGCCTTTCGGAATGAAACTCTATTTTTTAATTGGAAAGCTATATATTCTGCAAGAATGTTAGGTTGTCTATAAGGTTCTTTAACTTTTTCAATAGCAATATTAAGTCTCTGGTTTACAGAATTAACTTCCTTTTGTAGATCTTTCTCTAATTCTTCGATTGCTCCTTTTTTCTTTAATAAATTGGGGAATCCAATATGGATTATGACGTGGATCGTATCGATTTCTTTTTGAATTTCTATACGTGTAATTACTTCAGAACTTGAGCCTGAGTCCATTTTTCTATTATGTGTAATTACTTCGGAACTTGAGTCTGATTCTATTTTTCTATTCGAGCCTTTTTTCCTATTCTTTTGTATATAGTTCTTGATACAATTCCGTATTTTTTTATCTTCCTGTAGACCTTCAGAATAATTTTTTGGTTGTGCGAACCAAAAGGAATGGTGATTTTGGGTTGTACCAAGTCTGAAACCGAGTGGATTTATTTTTTGTCCCATATTTTTCTATTCTATTTTTTTTTTACTGGGAATCGAAATCTAAGATAGATCTAAAGATTATTTAGATTTCTTTACTATATTTAGTACAATTGTTATATGACACATGGTTTTTTTTATGGGAGAACTACGTCCTCGAGCTCGAGGTCTGAATTTTTTCATGATAGTACTCCTACTGACTTCGGCTTTAGTGATGAATAAATTCGCTTTGTCGAAATCCCTATAATGAGTAGCATTTGCTGCTGCCGAATAAACCAACTTTAGGATGGGATAAGATGCTCGATAAGGCATGAGGTTCAGTATCATAACAGTTTCCTCGTAGTAACGCCAGCGAATCTCATCAAGAACTCTTTGTGCTTTGAAAACAGACATATGGATGCGTTTTTGTGCTTTGAAAACCCGTTCGAACTTAAGTAGACGATCGGTTGGAACTTTCCTTGCGAGTTTCCTTAGCCCACTCTTCTTCTTCTTTATCCTAGGGGTATACTTTACCAGTTTGAAACTTGTCATAAATAAGGTTATTCCCCGCCTACCTTTGTTTTTTTTTTTTATTTTGAATCTTTCTATTCTGAATTCAGTTAACGACGAGATTTAGTATCTTTTCTTGCACTTTCATAACTCGTGAAATGCCGAGTAGGCACGAATTCCCCCAATTTGCGACCTACCATAGGATTTGTTATGTAAATAGGTATATGTTCCTTTCCATTATGAATCGCGATTGTATGGCCAACCATTGCGGGTAGAATGCTAGATGCCCGGGACCACGTTACTATTGTTTCTTTCTCCTCCTTCATATTGACCTTTTCGATTTTTGCCAATAAATGATGAGCTACAAAAGGATTCGTTTTTTTTCGTGTCACAGCTGATTACTCCTTTTTTCCATTTTAAAGAGTGGCATTCTATGTCCAATATCTCGATCGAAGTATGGAGGTCAGAATAAATAGAATAATGATGAATGGAAAAAAGAGAAAAATCCTTTAGCTGGATAAGGGGCGGATGTAGCCAAGTGGATCAAGGCAGTGGATTGTGAATCCACCATGCGCGGGTTCAATTCCCGTCGTTCGCCCATCGCATTATTGCAAATTCCAAAAATGCAATTTTCCATATTCCTAGTTACGTATTTACTTACGGCGACGAAGAATAAAACTATCACTATATTTTTTCCTTTTCCTAGTTCTTCTTCCAAGCGCAGGATAACCCCAAGGGGTTGTGGGTTTTTTTCTACCAATGGGGGCTTTCCCTTCACCGCCCCCATGGGGGTGGTCCACAGGGTTCATAACTACCCCTCTTACTACGGGGCGTTTACCTAGCCAACACTTAGATCCGGCTCTACCCAAACTTTTTTGGTTCACCCCAACATTACCCACTTGTCCGACTGTTGCTAAGCAATTTTGGGATACCAAACGGACCTCCCCAGATGGTAATCTTAAAGTGGCCGATTTACCCTCTTTTGCAATCAGTTTCGCTACAGCACCTGCTGCTCTAGCTAATTGCCCACCCCTTCCACGTGTGATTTCTATGTTATGTATGGCCGTGCCTAAGGGCATATCGGTTGAAGTAGATTCTTCTTTTCTCTCAAAAAACCCCTTCCCAAACTGTACAAGCTTCTTCCAAAGCATACAGCTTTCTAGATGTATATGACGATCTCTAGACAGATGGATCTTATATGAATCGTATGATGAAGTACCACATGAGTGGATATATAGGAAAGGAATCCAAATCTGCCGAATCGCTCATGTTATGATCTTCTACATCCTAGGTCTCCGCGTTCCGTCATCTGGCTTATGTTCTTCATGTAGCATTCAGATCGAATGACTCTATGAAATTACGTCGATACTTCCACATATTATGGGTAACGTAGGAGACATCCCTATTTTCCCCGGGGGGTCTTAATTACCACTGCTTAGCTTTCAATTCGCCTCTGACCATCAAATTAAATGTGAATAACCCGTCCTCCTCTCTTTGAAACAAGGGGCGCTTCCGGTTCTGTGCGTGCTTCAAACAATTTTGTCTTCTCCATATTACCATATCTCTAGAGTCAATAATTTTCTATGAGGAACTACTGAACTCAATCACTTGCTGCCGTTACTCAACAGTTTTCTGTTGAGGTCTATCCCGTAGAGGTAGTCAAATTGGATCAGTGATCGATTTCTAGGTTTCGTCGTAAACCTAATTGGTTACTTCCAATTACGTAAATCAATAGTTCAAACCGCACTCAAAGGTAGGGCATTTCCCATTGATATAGGAACTTTTGTACCAGAAACAATAGTATCTCCAATTATAGCCCCTCTGGGATGTAAAATATATCTCTTCTCACCATCCCCATAGTGTATGAGACAAATGTATGCATTTCGATTAGGGTCGTATTCTATGGTTACGATTCTACCAGATATGTCTTTTTGATTCCGTCGAAAATCGATTTTACGGTATAGGCGCTTATGACCTCCCCCTCTATGCCTTGCGGTAATGATTCCTCTGGAATTACGACCTTTACCACAACGGTGCCGTCCATGGATCAAATTATTTCGTGGATTGGATTTCACTTGCCTGTCTACGGTTCCCTTGCGTGTGCTCGGGATAGGTGTTTTGTATAAATGTTTCGCCGTATTATTAAGTATTCTCCTTTAGTTTTTTTCTCTATCTAGAAGTGGAATAGAATAACCCGGTTGAAGGGTAATGATCATACGTCTGTAATGCATTGTATGTCCCAGAATAGGTCCCATTCTTCTACCCTTTCCGGGTAGTCGATGGCTATTCACAGCTACTACCTTAACACCAAAGAAGAGTTCGACCCAATGCTTTATTTCTGTCTTAGTGAATCCCGATTCGACATTAAAAGTATATTGATTCTTTCCCAATAAACGAAGACTTTTTTCTGTAAATACTGCGTATTTGATTCCATCCATAAATCGACTTTCCCTCCTATGCTCTGAGTTCCAGTATCGATAAGAATTCGAGTTCTTATTGTTCTTATGTTATGGTATGAATATACCATACCAATTCGTTATGTATGGATGATGGATGAGATTCCATGGATAGAGAGCCAGTTCCAATAGACTTATGGAACGTTCCCGTTCGCGTGCATCCAGCAGGAATTGAACCCGCAAATTTACCAATTATGAGTTGGGCGCTTTAACCATTCAGCCATGGATGCTTAACAGGGATCATCGTACATCGTAAATAACCAATTTTCATATAGAAAGACATATCATAGAAAAATGAAATCGAAAATATTCGGAGATGGCAAATATTCGGAGATGACTATGAAAACACCTCTCTGGATCCTCGAATTGAAAGAGAGATTGAGAGGGATCAAGAATCCTAATTCTCGCTATTTGGAATGGATCCAATTCTATTGAGTCTGACTCATAGTGATCATTTCTCTTTAGCAAAGAATGACCTTGGTTATCAAAGGATTGAACAACCGGGATCCATTTACTTATGATACCTAGTTGACATTGATAACAAGGATCTAATGAATTATGAGTTTAATAGATCCTCTTTAGCAGAAAGACGTATATTCCTTGCTCATTATCAGACAATCACTTATTCCCAAACCTCGTGTGGGGCTAATCGTTTTCATTTACCATCTCATGGAAAACCCTTTTCGTTCTGCTTAGCCCTATCGGGTATTTTAGTGATAGGTTCTATAGGAACTGGACGATCCTATTTGGTCAAATACCTAACGAAAAATTCCTATTTTCCTTTCATTAAGGTACGAGGGCTTCTTATTCCACAAGAACGAAAGCACCTTTTCATTCTTTCATATACTAGGGGTTTTTACTTGGAAAAGACAATGTTCCATACTAAAGGATTCGGGTCCATAACCACGAGTTCCAGTGCACTAGATCTTGTAGCACTTAGCAACGAGGCCCTATCCATTAGTATTCCACATAAGAAATCCATTATAGAAACTAATACAATTAGATTGGCTCTTCATAGACAAACTTGGGGTTTGCGAGCCAAGGTAAGACCGGCTCGGGATCATGGGACCCTTTTCTATCAGATAGGAGGGGCTCTTGTACAAAATAGACTTCTAAGTAATAACCCCATAGAATCTATCTATATAAAGATAAAGAGGCAATCGTGTCAGGAAGCGGGTTTTTCTTTGGCCAAAGGGTACTTCGAACTTGGAACGAGCATGAAGAGATTAACGAGACTTCTTTCTCTTTTGAGTTTTTCTGGCGGACCGGTCGCGCAAGATCTTTGGTCTTCCCCCGGAACCGATGAAAAAAAGTGGGTCGCTTCTTATGGACTCGCTCAGAATGATTCTTCTCTATCTATAGTTCATGGCCTATTAGAAGTAGAAGGTGCTCTGGTGCAATCCTTACCGACAGAAAAAGATTGCAGTCAGGTTGATAATAATCGAGTGCCATTACTTCGTCGGTCCGAACCAAGGAATCCGTTAGAAATGTTTTGAAATGGATATTGTTCTCTCTTTGATCAGGGATTGCTATATGAAAAGAAGTGGAGTTTGAAAAAGGGAACGGAATGGTCAAACCGGAACTGCTAGAGGAACGAATTTTCAATAGCATAACTTGGGCTCCTAGAATATGGCGCCCTTGGGACAATCTATTTGATTGCAGGGTTTTGTTCCGAAGCAAAGATATCCGCGGAGGCCGGTTCGTTCGTCCTATTCTGATATTCAGGACCAAGAGGTACTGGATTCTCTTTCGGATAGGCCCTGAAAGGAGAAG